GCTAGCGTAGCTTAATTAAAGCATAACACTGAAGATGTTAAGATGAGCCCTAGAAAGCTCCGTAAGCACAAAGGCTTGGTCCTGACTTTACTATCAACTTTAGCCAAACTTACACATGCAAGTATCCGCACCCCTGTGAGAATGCCCTACAGTTCCCTGCCCGGGAACAAGGAGCTGGTATCAGGCACATCCCATTAAGCCCATGACACCTTGCTTAGCCACACCCTCAAGGGAACTCAGCAGTGATAGACATTAAGCCATAAGTGAAAACTTGACTTAGTCAAAGCTAAGAGGGCCGGTAAAACTCGTGCCAGCCACCGCGGTTATACGAGAGGCCCAAGTTGATAGACATCGGCGTAAAGCGTGGTTAAGATGAAATACAATACTAAAGCCGAACACCTTCAGAGCTGTTATACGCACCCGAAGATAAGAAGTTCAACCACGAAAGTGGCTTTATAACCCCTGAACCCACGAAAGCTATGGTACAAACTGGGATTAGATACCCCACTATGCCTAGCCATAAACATCGATAGTACACTACACCCACTATCCGCCCGGGAACTACGAGCATCAGCTTGAAACCCAAAGGACTTGGCGGTGCTTTAGATCCACCTAGAGGAGCCTGTTCTAGAACCGATAACCCCCGTTCAACCTCACCTTTCCTTGTCTTTCCCGCCTATATACCGCCGTCGTCAGCTTACCCTGTGAAGGTCTAATAGTAAGCAAAATTGGTACAACCCAAAACGTCAGGTCGAGGTGTAGCGTATGGGAAGGGAAGAAATGGGCTACATTCCCTATTATAGGGAATACGAACGACACACTGAAATGTGTGTCTGAAGGAGGATTTAGCAGTAAGCAGGAAATAGAGTGTTCCGCTGAAATTGGCCCTGAAGCGCGCACACACCGCCCGTCACTCTCCCCAAGCCTATCAACTTAAGTAACTAAAACCTCATAATCGCGAAGGGGAGGCAAGTCGTAACATGGTAAGTGTACCGGAAGGTGCACTTGGAAAAATCAGAGCGTGGCTAAGATAGAAAAGCATCTCCCTTACACTGAGAAGTCATCCGTGCAAATCGGGTCGCCCTGACGCCCAACAGCTAGCCCGCCTAAACCAACAACAACAAACCACTATTAATACCCCTAAATACACGAATATCGTATTAAACAAACCATTTTTCCCCCTTAGTATGGGCGACAGAAAAGGGACTGTGGAGCAATAGAGAAAGTACCGCAAGGGAACGCTGAAAGAGAAATGAAATAACCCAGTGAAGCCTAAAGAAGCAGAGATTTAAGCTCGTACCTTTTGCATCATGATTTAGCCAGTGTAACCCAAGCAAAGAGTGCTTTAGTTTGATAACCCGAAACTAAGTGAGCTACTCCAAGACAGCCTATTAATAGGGCAAACCCGTCTCTGTGGCAAAAGAGTGGGAAGAGCTTTGAGTAGAGGTGACAGACCTACCGAACCTAGTTATAGCTGGTTGCCCGGGAATTGGATAGAAGTTCAGCCTCCCGGCTTCTTTCTTCACCTCAGTACTACCCCTCCTGACACCCATAAGAAACCGCGAGAGTTAGTCAAAGGGGGTACAGCCCCTTTGAATCAAGACACAACTTTCCCAGGAGGGTAAAGATCATAATAAATAAGGTAAAATATTCTGGTGGGCCTAAAAGCAGCCATCCCTATAGAAAGCGTTAAAGCTCAGACATATCACCGACCCCCTCTATCCTGATCATTAAATCTTATCCCCCTAATTCTACCGGGCCGTCCCATGCAAACATGGGAGTGACCCTGCTAATATGAGTAATAAGAGAGCCTACGCCTCTCTCCTTGCACACATGTAAATCGGAACGGACACCCCGCCGAACCTTAACGGTCCCAAACAAAGAGGGTACTGAACAACAGACCAAACAACTAGAAAAACATTCAATAGACCAACCGTTAACCCTACACAGGTGTGCCACCAGGGAAAGACTAAAAGAAAGAGAAGGAACTCGGCAAACACATGAAGCCTCGCCTGTTTACCAAAAACATCGCCTCTTGCAAAACTGAAAATATAAGAGGTCCCGCCTGCCCTGTGACTATTAGTTTAACGGCCGCGGTATTTTGACCGTGCGAAGGTAGCGCAATCACTTGTCTTTTAAATGGAGACCTGTATGAATGGCATAACGAGGGCTTAACTGTCTCCTCTTTCAAGTCAATGAAATTGATCTTCCCGTGCAGAAGCGGGAATATAACCATAAGACGAGAAGACCCTATGAAGCTTTAGACACCAAGGCAGATCATGTTAAACACCCCTTAATAAAGGACCAAACCAAATGAGTCCTGCCCTAATGTCTTTGGTTGGGGCGACCGCGGGGAAACAAAAAACCCCCACGTGGAATGGGAACACCCCCTCCTACAACTAAGAGCTGCAGCTCTAGTCAACAGAATTTCTGACCAATAAGATCCGGCAATGCCGATCAACGAACCGAGTTACTCTAGGGATAACAGCGCAATCCTCTTTTAGAGCCCATATCGACAAGGGGGTTTACGACCTCGATGTTGGATCAGGACATCCTAATGGTGCAGCCGCTATTAAGGGTTCGTTTGTTCAACGATTAAAGTCCTACGTGATCTGAGTTCAGACCGGAGTAATCCAGGTCAGTTTCTATCTATGATATGCTCTTTTCTAGTACGAAAGGACCGAAAAGAAGAGGCCTATACCTCAAGTACGCCTCACCCCCACCTAATGAAAACAACTAAAATAGGCAAGAGGGCATACCCCCCTGCCGAAGAGAACGGCATGTTAAGGTGGCAGAGCCCGGTAACTGCAAAAGACCTAAGCCCTTTCCACAGAGGTTCAAGTCCTCTCCTTAACTATGATTTCAACACTCATCACCCACATTATTAACCCCTTAGCCTTCATCGTGCCAGTTCTACTAGCTGTTGCCTTCCTCACCCTGCTCGAACGAAAAGTGCTCGGCTACATGCAACTACGAAAAGGCCCAAACATTGTTGGACCCTACGGTCTATTACAACCCATCGCCGACGGGGTAAAACTCTTTACTAAAGAACCCGTCCGTCCCTCAACCGCCTCCCCAGTACTATTTCTTCTAGCCCCTATGCTAGCTCTCACCCTAGCCCTTACCCTCTGAGCCCCCATGCCTATACCATATCCCATCCTTGACCTTAACCTAGGGATCTTATTTATCCTAGCTTTATCTAGCCTGGCAGTCTACTCAGTTCTAGGCTCAGGATGAGCCTCCAATTCAAAGTATGCCCTCATCGGAGCCCTGCGGGCCGTAGCTCAGACTATTTCCTATGAGGTCAGCCTAGGACTTATTCTTCTAAATATTATTATCTTCACTGGAGGATTTACATTACAAACCTTTAATATTGCCCAAGAAAGCGTCTGATTAATTTTACCCGCCTGACCTCTGGCCGCAATGTGATACATTTCTACCCTAGCAGAAACTAACCGTGCACCCTTTGACCTAACTGAGGGAGAGTCTGAACTAGTCTCAGGCTTTAATGTAGAATATGCAGGGGGGCCCTTTGCCCTATTCTTTCTAGCAGAGTACGCAAATATCCTGCTTATAAATACACTCTCCGCCACTCTATTCTTAGGGGCCTCCCACATTCCCACGATCCCGGAACTCACCGCTATTAATCTAATGACCAAAGCAGCACTCCTTTCAGTCCTATTCTTGTGAGTCCGGGCTTCCTACCCCCGGTTCCGATATGACCAGCTAATACACCTAATTTGAAAAAACTTCCTCCCACTAACACTGGCTTTAGTCATTTGACATCTGGCACTTCCCATTGCATTCGCTGGATTACCCCCTCAACTATAGCCACGGAGTTGTGCCTGAAGTAAAGGGCCACTTTGATAGAGTGAACCATGGGGGTTAAAGTCCCCCCAACTCCTTAGAAAGAAGGGACTCGAACCCTACCTAAAGAGATCAAAACTCTTAGTGCTTCCACTACACCACTTCCTAGTAAAGTCAGCTAATTAAGCTTTTGGGCCCATACCCCAAACATGTTGGTTAAACTCCTTCCTTTGCTAATGAACCCGTACATCTTAGCCATCCTACTATTTGGTCTAGGCCTAGGAACCACAATTACATTTGCAAGCTCGCATTGACTGCTCGCCTGAATAGGACTCGAAATAAATACTCTCGCCATTATCCCCTTAATAGCCCAACACCACCATCCACGAGCAGTTGAAGCAACCACTAAATATTTTCTTACCCAAGCAACCGGGGCAGCCATACTACTTTTTGCCAGCACCACTAATGCCTGACTTACAGGACAATGAGAAATTCAACAAATATCCCACCCCCTCCCAATCACCCTTATTACCCTTGCCCTAGCATTAAAGATTGGCCTCGCACCAGTTCACTCATGACTACCCGAGGTCCTTCAAGGCCTAGACCTTACCACCGGACTTATCCTGTCTACCTGACAGAAACTAGCCCCTTTCGCCTTACTACTTCAAGTCCAACCTACGAACTCAACCATTCTGATTGCGCTAGGACTCACATCAACCCTTGTAGGCGGCTGAGGGGGTCTAAACCAAACCCAACTCCGTAAAATCCTTGCCTACTCCTCCATCGCCCACCTTGGCTGAATAATCTTAATCCTTCAATTTTCCCCCTCCCTAACACTTCTAACCCTACTTACATATTTCATCATAACATTCTCAACATTTCTTGTATTCAAACTAAACAAGTCAACCAATATTAACATGCTCGCCACCTCTTGAGCGAAAGCCCCCGCACTTACAACCCTCACCCCTCTAGTCCTCTTATCACTAGGAGGCCTCCCCCCACTAACCGGTTTTATACCAAAATGACTAATCCTTCAAGAACTGGCCAAACAAGATCTTGCCCCCACAGCCACCTTAGCCGCAATAACCGCCCTTCTCAGCCTCTACTTCTACCTACGACTTTCCTACGCGATAGCCCTTACCATATCCCCCAATAATTTAACCGGAACTACACCTTGACGGCTCCCATCCTCACAACTCACACTACCCCTAGCCGTCTCAACCATGGCCACCCTCTCTCTCCTCCCCCTCACCCCCGCCGCAGTCGCACTACTAACCCTTTAAGAGACTTAGGTTAGCACAAGACCAAGAGCCTTCAAAGCCCTAAGCGGGAGTGAAAATCTCCCAGTCCCTGATAAGACTTGCGGGATATTACCCCACATCTCCTGCATGCAAAACAGACACTTTAATTAAGCTAAAGCCTTTCTAGATAGGCAGGCCTCGATCCTGCAAACTCTTAGTTAACAGCTAAGCGCTCAAACCAGCGAGCATCCATCTACCTTTCCCCCGCCTGATTAGGCAGCCTAGAGGCGGGGGAAAGCCCCGGCAGACGACTAGTCTGCTTCTTCAGATTTGCAATCTGATATGTTAAAACACCTCAGAGCTTGGTAAGAAGAGGACTCAAACCTCTGTCTATGGGGCTACAATCCACCGCTTAAAAACTCAGCCATCCTACCTGTGGCCACCACACGTTGATTTTTCTCGACTAATCACAAAGACATCGGCACCCTATATCTAGTATTTGGTGCTTGAGCCGGAATAGTAGGCACAGCCCTAAGCCTGCTTATTCGGGCAGAACTAAGCCAACCAGGCGCTCTCCTAGGAGACGACCAAATTTATAACGTAATTGTTACAGCACATGCCTTTGTAATAATTTTCTTTATAGTAATGCCAATTATGATTGGAGGATTTGGGAACTGACTTATCCCACTAATGATCGGTGCCCCAGACATGGCATTTCCTCGTATAAACAATATGAGTTTCTGACTTCTTCCCCCCTCTTTCCTTCTCCTACTTGCTTCCTCAGGGGTAGAAGCAGGAGCCGGCACCGGCTGAACCGTATACCCTCCCCTGGCTGGGAACTTAGCCCATGCAGGCGCATCTGTTGATTTAACTATTTTCTCCCTTCACTTGGCAGGGATTTCCTCAATTCTTGGGGCAATCAACTTTATCACAACCATCATTAACATGAAACCCCCTGCTATCTCTCAATACCAGACGCCCCTGTTCGTGTGAGCCGTACTAATCACCGCCGTCCTACTTCTCCTCTCTCTTCCAGTTCTCGCTGCTGGCATCACAATGCTTCTGACAGACCGAAATCTTAACACCACCTTTTTTGACCCCGCAGGAGGAGGGGACCCAATCCTTTACCAACACTTATTCTGATTCTTCGGACATCCGGAAGTCTACATCCTTATTCTCCCTGGTTTTGGAATGATCTCCCACATCGTCGCCTATTATGCAGGTAAAAAAGAACCCTTCGGTTATATGGGTATAGTATGAGCTATGATGGCTATCGGCCTTCTAGGCTTTATTGTATGAGCTCACCACATGTTTACAGTCGGAATAGATGTAGACACACGTGCCTACTTTACATCTGCCACTATAATTATCGCGATTCCCACCGGTGTAAAAGTCTTTAGCTGACTCGCAACCCTTCATGGAGGCTCTATCAAATGAGAAACTCCCCTTCTATGAGCCCTTGGTTTCATTTTCCTCTTTACAGTAGGCGGCCTAACAGGTATTGTTCTGGCCAACTCCTCTTTAGACATCGTTCTCCACGACACCTACTACGTAGTTGCCCACTTCCACTATGTCCTGTCTATAGGAGCCGTGTTCGCCATTGTTGCCGCTTTTGTCCACTGATTCCCGCTATTCTCAGGCTACACCCTTCACAGCACTTGAACAAAAATTCACTTTGGTATCATGTTCCTTGGAGTTAACTTAACCTTCTTCCCCCAACACTTCCTCGGGCTAGCCGGGATGCCCCGGCGGTACTCAGATTATCCGGATGCCTACACCCTGTGAAACACAGTTTCCTCAATTGGATCCCTAATTTCCCTGGTGGCAGTCATCATGTTTTTATTTATTATTTGAGAAGCATTTGCCGCCAAACGTGAAGTTCTGGCGGTGGAGCTAACCGCAACTAACGTAGAATGGCTGCATGGCTGCCCTCCCCCTTACCACACATTCGAGGAACCTGCATTCGTTCAAGTTCAATCAAACTAACGAGAAAGGGAGGAGTTGAACCCCCATGGATTGGTTTCAAGCCAACCACATAACCGCTCTGTCACTTTCTTCATAAGACACTAGTAAAAGGCCATTACACTGCCTTGTCAAGGCAGAATTGTGGGTTAAACCCCCGCGTGTCTTGTCTAATTAATGGCACATCCCTCACAGCTAGGATTTCAAGATGCAGCTTCACCTGTTATAGAAGAACTTCTTCATTTTCACGACCACGCCTTAATAATCGTCTTCCTAATCAGTACACTAGTACTTTACATTATTGTGGCCATAGTCTCCACCAAGCTTACTAATAAATACATCCTGGACTCTCAAGAAATTGAGATCATCTGAACTGTCCTCCCAGCAGTTATCCTTATTCTAATTGCCCTCCCTTCCCTTCGTATCCTCTATCTTATGGACGAAATTAATGACCCCCACCTCACAATTAAAGCCATAGGACACCAATGATACTGAAGCTATGAATACACAGACTATGAAGACCTCGGATTTGACTCATACATAATTCCCACACAAGACTTAACTCCCGGCCAGTTTCGTCTCCTAGAAGCCGATCACCGAATAGTCATCCCAGTCGAATCTCCCATCCGAGTTTTAGTGTCTGCCGAAGACGTTCTTCATTCATGAGCAGTCCCAGCCCTTGGCGTGAAAATAGACGCAGTCCCCGGCCGCCTGAATCAAACAGCCTTTATTACATCCCGACCAGGAGTCTTCTATGGACAATGCTCTGAAATTTGCGGAGCAAACCACAGCTTTATACCTATTGTGGTTGAAGCAGTTCCCCTAGAACACTTTGAAAACTGATCGTCCCTAATACTTGAAGACGCCTCGCTAAGAAGCTAAACAGGGTGTAGCGTTAGCCTTTTAAGCTAAAGATTGGTGACTCCCAACCACCCCTAGCGACATGCCTCAACTCAATCCCGCCCCTTGATTTGCCATTCTAGTCTTTACCTGACTAATTTTCCTAACCGTCATTCCCCCTAAAATTATGGCCCACACCTACCCAAATGAGCCTACCTCTCAAAGCACAGAAAAATCCAAAACAGAACCCTGAACCTGACCATGATACTAAGCTTTTTTGATCAATTTATGAGCCCCACATATCTCGGAATCCCACTAATAGCCCTCGCCCTCACTCTTCCCTGAATCCTCTATCCTATGCCTACTACCCGATGACTGAATAATCGATTCCTTGCCCTTCAAGGTTGATTCATCAACCGTTTTACTCAACAGCTTCTCCTACCCTTAAGTCTCGGAGGACACAAATGAGCCGCTCTCTTAACCTCCTTAATAATTTTCTTAATTACCCTAAACATACTTGGCCTCCTTCCTTACACTTTTACCCCCACTACCCAGCTATCTCTTAACTTAGGTCTTGCTACCCCTCTTTGACTGGCAACAGTTCTTATCGGAATGCGAAATCAACCAACCCATGCCCTAGGACATCTTCTGCCAGAAGGCACTCCTGGCCCTCTAATTCCGGTCCTCATTATCATCGAGACAATTAGCCTGTTCATTCGCCCCCTTGCTCTAGGAGTCCGACTAACAGCCAACCTAACAGCCGGCCACCTTTTAATTCAACTAATTGCCACAGCCGCCTTTGTCCTCCTACCTCTAATACCAGCCGTGGCAATCCTTACAACAACAGTACTAGTCCTCCTGACCCTCTTAGAAATTGCCGTGGCAATAATTCAAGCCTACGTATTTGTCCTTCTGCTAACACTTTACCTACAAGAAAACGTCTAATGGCCCATCAAGCACACGCATACCACATAGTTGACCCCAGCCCTTGACCTCTCACAGGCGCAGTTGCTGCCCTATTAATGACTTCAGGTCTTGCAATCTGATTCCACTTCCATTCAACAACACTAATAGGACTTGGAACGGCCCTTCTACTTCTTACAATGTACCAATGATGACGAGACATCGTACGAGAAGGTACATTTCAAGGCCACCATACGCCCCCTGTCCAAAAAGGACTCCGGTATGGTATAATCCTTTTCATTACCTCGGAAGTCTTCTTCTTCCTAGGGTTTTTCTGAGCCTTCTACCACTCAAGCCTAGCCCCTACTCCTGAACTAGGGGGCTGCTGACCTCCTACAGGTATTACCACCCTCGACCCATTTGAAGTCCCCCTGCTTAACACAGCCGTCCTACTTGCCTCAGGGGTAACAGTCACTTGAGCCCACCACAGCATTATAGAAGGGGAACGAAAACAAGCTATTCAATCCCTAACACTAACGATCCTTCTTGGCTTTTATTTTACCTTCCTCCAAGCTATGGAATACTATGAAGCCCCCTTTACAATTGCAGACGGGGTTTATGGTTCCACATTCTTTGTAGCAACTGGCTTCCACGGACTACATGTTATTATTGGCTCCACATTTTTAGCCATCTGCCTACTCCGTCAAATTCAGTACCATTTTACATCTGAACATCACTTCGGGTTTGAAGCAGCTGCCTGATATTGACACTTCGTAGACGTTGTCTGACTCTTCCTCTACATCTCCATCTACTGATGAGGATCCTAATCTTTCTAGTATCAAAACAAGTATAAGTGACTTCCAATCACCTGGTCTTGGTTAAAATCCAAGGAAAGATAATGAATCTAGTTACAACTGTAATTACTATCGCCATTGTACTCTCCACTATTCTAGCCATTGTGTCCTTCTGACTCCCTCAAATAACCCCCGACCACGAAAAACTTTCTCCCTACGAATGCGGCTTTGACCCCCTAGGGTCCGCTCGCTTGCCCTTCTCCCTCCGGTTTTTCCTTGTTGCTATCCTCTTTCTCCTCTTTGACCTAGAAATTGCCCTTCTTCTACCACTGCCCTGAGGAGATCAACTAGCGTCCCCACTACTTACATTCCTTTGGGCCTCAGCCGTTCTGGCCCTCCTTACCCTAGGCCTAATCTATGAGTGACTCCAAGGCGGACTAGAGTGAGCCGAATAGGCAATTAGTCTAAGAAAAACATTTGATTTCGGCTCAAAAACTTGTGGTTAAAGTCCATAATTGCCTAATGACCCCAGTTCACTTCGCTTTTTCATCAGCCTTCATCCTAGGACTAACAGGCCTAGCATTCCATCGAACCCACCTTCTTTCCGCCCTTCTATGCTTAGAGGGAATAATACTTTCTTTATTTATTGCCCTCTCCCTTTGAACTCTGCAACTAGACTCCACAAACTTCTCTGCAGCCCCCATACTTCTCTTGGCATTCTCAGCTTGCGAAGCAAGTGCAGGACTTGCCCTACTAGTAGCCACCGCCCGCACCCACGGAACTGACCGCCTACAAAGCCTAAACCTCCTACAATGCTAAAAATTCTTATCCCAACCCTCATGCTCGTCCCAACAGCCTGGGCGGCCCCGGCTAAATGACTCTGGCCCACAACCCTTGCCCACAGCCTAATAATTGCGCTCGCTAGCCTCACCTGGTTAAAAAACATGTCAGAAACAGGCTGATCTAGTCTTAACCTGTACATAGCAACAGACCCCCTCTCAACACCCCTTCTAGTCCTCACCTGCTGGCTACTACCCCTTATAATCCTAGCAAGTCAAAACCACACAGCACTAGAACCCCTCAACCGCCAACGAATGTATATTACCCTCCTAACGTCCTTGCAATTCTTCCTTATTTTAGCCTTCAGCGCCACCGAAATCATTATGTTCTACGTTATGTTTGAAGCCACCCTTATTCCAACATTAATTATTATTACCCGGTGAGGTAACCAAACAGAACGACTTAATGCAGGTGTTTATTTTCTATTTTATACTCTAGCAGGCTCATTACCCCTACTTGTTGCCCTCCTACTTCTCCAAAATAGCACGGGGACCCTCTCCCTATTAACCCTTCAGTACTCAGACCCCCTCCAACTCACATCTTACGCAGACAAGCTATGATGAGCAGGTTGTCTCCTAGCATTCTTAGTGAAAATGCCCCTCTATGGTGTACACCTTTGACTCCCTAAAGCACACGTTGAAGCCCCAGTCGCAGGCTCTATAATTCTTGCTGCAGTTCTTCTGAAACTAGGTGGCTACGGGATAATACGAATAATTGTTATGTTAGACCCCCTTACTAAAGAATTAAGCTACCCATTTATCATCTTTGCACTATGAGGCGTTATTATAACAGGCTCAATCTGTCTTCGCCAAACAGACCTAAAATCCCTAATCGCTTACTCTTCAGTAAGCCACATAGGCTTGGTCGTAGGAGGAATCCTTATCCAAACACCCTGAGGCTTTGCCGGCGCACTTATCCTTATAATCGCCCATGGACTGACATCCTCAGCCCTCTTCTGCCTAGCAAACACCAACTACGAACGCACCCACAGCCGAACCATACTCCTAGCCCGCGGTTTGCAAATGATCCTCCCCCTAATAACAACATGATGATTCATTGCCAGCCTTGCCAACCTGGCCCTCCCTCCCCTACCAAACCTCATAGGGGAACTAATAATTATTACCTCGCTATTCAGCTGATCCTGATGGACCCTAGCATTGACAGGAGCAGGGACCCTCATTACCGCAAGTTACTCACTTTATATATTTCTTATAACCCAACGGGGGCCCCTTCCAGCACATATTATTGCACTGGACCCCTCCCACTCTCGAGAACACTTGCTAATAGCCCTCCACCTTCTTCCCCTTATTCTACTTATCCTTAAGCCCGAATTAATTTGAGGATGAACCACCTGTAGATATAGTTTAACAAAAACATTAGATTGTGATTCTAGAAACAGAGGTTAAAATCCCCTTATCCACCGAGAGAGGCTCGCCAGCAACGAAGACTGCTAATCTCCGCGACCTTGGTTGAACCCCAGGGCTCACTCGAACTGCTTCTAAAGGATAACAGCTCATCCGTTGGTCTTAGGAACCAAAAACTCTTGGTGCAAATCCAAGTAGCAGCTATGCACCCCACTTCACTTATAATAACATCGAGCTTAATCATTATTTTTACACTGTTAGCATACCCCGTACTCACAACCCTTGCCCCCCGCCCCCGAGAAGCCAACTGAGCCCTCTCTCACGTCAAAACGGCAGTAAAACTAGCTTTCTTTGTTAGCCTCCTCCCTCTATTTTTGTTTCTCAATGAGGGGGCAGAAACAATTATTACCTCCTGAAACTGAATAAACACCATAACCTTTGACGTAAACATTAGCTTCAAATTCGACCACTATTCAGTTATCTTCACCCCTATTGCCCTGTATGTAACTTGGTCTATTTTAGAATTCGCGTCTTGATATATACATGCAGACCCCTACATGAACCGCTTTTTCAAATATCTGCTAGTTTTTCTCATTGCTATAATTATTCTAGTTACAGCAAACAACCTATTTCAACTCTTTATTGGATGAGAAGGAGTAGGCATCATGTCCTTCCTTCTCATCGGATGATGATACGGACGGGCAGATGCAAACACCGCCGCCCTCCAAGCGGTTGTATACAACCGGGTAGGGGATGTTGGCCTAATCTTTGCCATAGCATGAATAGCCACAAACTTAAATTCCTGAGAAATACAACAAGTCTTTGCAGCCGCCAAAGACTTTGACCTTACCTTCCCCCTCTTAGGGCTAATCGTTGCCGCCACCGGCAAATCGGCCCAATTCGGACTACACCCCTGACTTCCCTCTGCTATAGAGGGCCCTACACCGGTCTCTGCCCTACTGCATTCCAGCACTATGGTCGTTGCCGGCATTTTCCTTCTAGTCCGAATAAGCCCTCTATTAGAAGACAACCAGACCGCCCTGACCGTCTGCTTATGCCTTGGAGCCCTAACAACCCTATTTACAGCTACATGTGCCCTAACCCAAAATGACATCAAGAAAATTGTAGCATTCTCCACATCAAGCCAACTAGGCCTAATAATGGTAACCATCGGACTAAATCAACCCCAACTGGCTTTCCTCCACATTTGTACTCACGCCTTCTTTAAAGCAATACTCTTCCTCTGCTCGGGTTCCATTATCCACAGCCTCAATGATGAACAAGACATCCGCAAAATAGGAGGTATACATCACCTCACCCCCTTTACATCCTCTTGCCTTACTATTGGCAGCCTAGCTCTCACAGGTACCCCCTTCCTAGCAGGCTTTTTCTCCAAAGATGCTATTATTGAAGCACTAAACACATCCCACCTAAACGCCTGAGCCCTTACTCTAACCCTCCTAGCCACCTCCTTTACAGCCATCTATAGCCTCCGCGTAGTCTTCTTTGTATCAATAGGCCACCCCCGATTCAATTCACTCTCCCCTATCAACGAAAACAACCCAGCAGTGATTAACCCTATCAAACGACTAGCATGAGGGAGCATCGTCGCCGGCCTTCTAATCACCTCTAGCATTATCCCCCTAAAAACACCCGTAATAACTATGCCCCCTCTACTAAAACTAGCCGCCCTAGTCGTTACAATTCTTGGCCTACTCCTTGCCCTAGAGCTAGCCTCCCTAACAAGCAAGCAGTATAAACCCACCCCTCACCTGGCCCCTCACCACTTCTCTAATATACTAGGCTTCTTCCCCACAATTATCCATCGACTTACCCCGAAACTAAACCTAATCCTAGGTCAGACAGTTGCCAGCCAAATGGTAGACCAAACCTGACTGGAAAAAACAGGCCCTAAAGCCGTGGCCTCCCTTAATGTGCCCTTAATCACAACAACAAGCAATACCCAACAAGGTATAATCAAAACGTACCTTGCCCTATTCCTACTTACTATAACCCTTGCCACCCTAGCATTCGTTTACTAGACTGCCCGGAGTGTACCTCGGCTCAAACCCCGCGTTAGTTCTAGCACGACAAATAAAGTGAGGAGTAATACCCACGCACTAATAACTAACATTCCTCCCCCTAATGAGTACATTAACGCTACTCCCCCAATATCACCCCGAAATACAGAAAACTCACCAAGCTCGTCCGCCGGTACTCAAGAAGACTCATACCACCCGCCCCAGAACATGCTAGAAGCTAACCCAACCCCCACCACGTACATAACTATATACGCCGCAACAGGTCGACTCCCTCAACTCTCAGGATAAGGCTCGGCAGCAAGTGCTGCCGAATACGCAAACACGACTAGTATCCCCCCCAAATAAATTAAAAATAAAACTAAAGATAAGAAAGGGCCCCCATAACTTACTAACACTCCACACCCCATACCCGCTACCACTACCAACCCTAAAGCAGCAAAATATGGGGAAGGATTAGAGGCAACTGCGACTAGTCCCAACACTAAACCCAATAAAAACAAAGACATAATATAGGTCATAATTCCTGCCAGGACTCTAACCAGGACTAATGGCTTGAAAAACCACCGTTGTTATTCAACTACAAGAACCTTTAATGGCAAGCCTTCGAAAAACCCACCCCCTGCTAAAAATCGCAAACGACGCACTAGTTGACCTTCCAGCCCCATCTAACATTTCAGTATGATGAAATTTTGGCTCTCTTCTTGGCCTTTGTTTAATTACCCAAATCCTGACAGGACTTTTCCTCGCTATACATTACACCGCAGATATTGCTACAGCTTTCTCATCTGTAGCCCATATCTGCCGAGATGTTAACTACGGCTGACTCATCCGAAATATCCACGCCAACGGCGCATCCTTCTTTTTCATCTGCATTTACATGCACATCGGCCGAGGACTTTACTACGGCTCTTACCTTTATAAAGAGACATGAAATATCGGAGTTATTCTTCTCCTCCTAGTGATGATAACTGCCTTCGTTGGTTACGTCCTACCCTGAGGACAAATGTCATTCTGAGGTGCCACCGTCATCACTAATCTCCTATCTGCTGTACCGTATGTTGGTAATACCCTCGTCCAATGAATCTGAGGGGGCTTCTCAGTAGACAACGCCACCCTCACTCGATTCTTTGCCTTCCACTTCCTGTTCCCCTTTGTCATCGCGGGTGCCACCCTTATTCACCTACTATTTCTCCACGAAACAGGTTCAAACAACCCCCTCGGCTTAAACTCAGATGCAGACAAAATCTCCTTCCACCCTTACTTCTCCTACAAAGATCTACTAGGATTCGCGGCCCTCCTCATCGCCCTTACAGCCCTTGCACTCTTCTCACCCAACCTACTAGGAGACCCAGACAACTTCACCCCTGCCAATCCACTAGTAACGCCCCCTCACATCAAGCCCGAATGATACTTCTTGTTTGCATACGCAATCCTACGCTCAATCCCTAACAAATTAGGAGGTGTCCTGGCCCTCCTCGCCTCCATCCTGGTACTTATAGTTGTACCCATCCTCCACACATCTAAACAACGGGGCATCACATTCCGGCCCCTCTCACAATTCCTCTTTTGAACCCTCATTGCAGACGTCGCCATCCTTACCTGAATTGGAGGAATGCCCGTCGAACACCCCTTTATTATTATTGGCCAAGTCGCATCCTTCTTATACTTCTTCCTCTTCCTGGTTCTCGCACCACTAGCAGGCTGGGTAGAAAACAAAGCCCTTGGATGATCTTGCACTAGTAGCTCAGCGTTAGAGCGCCGGTCTTGTAAACCGGATGCCGGAGGTTAAAATCCTCCCTACTGCTCAAAGAAAGGAGATTTTAACTCCTACCCCTAACTCCCAAAGCTAGGATTCTAAACTAAACTATTCTTTGCAGCTAAAGCACATATACATATATGTATTAACACCATACATTTATATTAACCATATCACTAGTATATCAAGACATTAATGTTTAATAAGCATATATAGGAGTTAAACATTCATATAACACCATATATACTAAGAAATACATAAAGCATGTAAAGATTTAACTAACATATACTTTAAATTGGGGAATAAACGAAGATCTAAGACCGAACACAAATACTCACAGGTTAAGTTATACCATTACTCAACATTTAGCCAAATTTCAAAATCTTAATGTAGTAAGAGCCTACCAACCAGTGATTTCTTAATGCATACGGTTATTGAAGGTGAGGGACAACTATTGTGGGGGTTTCACTTAGTGAATTATTCCTGGCATTTGGTTCCTACTTCAGGGCCATAAATTGATATTACTCCTCACACTTTCATCGACGCTGACATAAGTTAATGGTGAAGTACATACTCCTCGTTACCCACCAAGCCGAGCATTCACTCCATCGGGCAAGGGGTTCTCTTTTTTTTCTCCTTTTCAATTGACATTTCACAGTGCATACAGATATGAAAAATAAGGTTGAACATTTATTTCTGCAGCAAAGTAAATAGCATGAATGGTGAGAAGATTTTAAACAAAGAACCACATATTTGGATATCAAGAGCATAAGTGGTGTATATTTACTCCTAAGATATCTAAGATGCCCCCGGTTTCTGCGCGTAAACCCCCCTACCCCCCTATACTCCTGAGATCGCTAACATTCCTGAAAACCCCCCGGAAACAGGAAAACCTCTAGTAGTATATTTTAAGCCCAAAGTGTATCTATTTACATTATTAAAATAATGTGCGTG